CAAGGCGTAGCATTGGAACTGCTATGTAGACTTTTGTTTACCGAGGGTTCGAATCCCTCTCTTTCCGTACCTTCACCTAATTCACCAACGTTACCAACCGCAATGTATCAAATAACAATTGATACCATTATTCCAACAGTAAGACCTTTATTTGATAGAGATTCTTCCTAATTACTGTGGTATGGAAAATGCCGGAAAGAGTGGAAAAGAATGAAAATCTCACTGCTGATCCATTTGTGATACGTGAGTGGGAGAAAAATCCGGATCAAACCCCTTATTTACTTGACTTTGGCGAAAAAGGGGGGGCAAAATTGCCCGAAGCTTTGTTATTTTAGTTAGGTTCAAGTCTGACGAGAATAATATTCTACGACTAGCAACTCATTGATTTTCAAACCGATCCATTTACTATCTATTATTTGATTTACTAATCCTTTATATTGGGATGAGTGAAAAGTCAAATGTTTTGCCAATTCCTCGTGGGGGGATGAATCAATATAATTTTGAATCAAAGCTCTGGATCTTTGTTCATCTCTCGTAGTAATAATATCTCGGGGTTTGCAGCGATAACTTGGGATATTTACTATACGACCATTAACTAAAATATGTCTATGGTTAACTAATTGCCTGGCTCCGGGAATGGTCGAAGCCATACCCAATCGAAAAAGGATGTTATCCAAACGCATCTCAAGTAGTTGTAGTAAAACCTGCCCTGTTGACCCTTTGGCTTTTCCAGCTATACGAACATATCTAAGCAATTGTCGCTCTGTCAGACCATAATGAAAACGCAATTTTTGTTTTTCTTCTAGACGAATACGATATTGAGATCTTTTCCCGGAACGCGATTGGTTTCTAAGATCACTTCCCGGTCTAGGTCTTTTACTAGTTAGTCCCGGTAAAGCTCCCAGACGACGTATTTTTTTGAAACGAGGCCCTCGGTAACGAGACATAAAGACTCCCCCCCCTTATTTTTTTATTTATTTTATTGAAATTTCATTTTACAGAATAAACCTAAGTCAGACTGAACTAAACGATAAACGAAGATAAATCTACTGAAGTACTACAAAGAAGAATGATGAATTGTATCAATATCCGGATTATTTTGTATATATAGGAAGTTAAGGATCCTTTTCTTGATTTGTTCTGTAGAGATTTCACTGCTCCAATCAGTTTTTTATTCATAGTTGTAAGTTCCCACGACATAATAGATCGGTGACCCGACATTTGTAAAAGAAAAAAGGGAGGAGTCTTTTCAATATTCCTTGATCTCAAGGAGACATTATCAATCATGGAAAAAATCGGACAAATAGAGAAAAGCCGGCTATCGGAATCGAACCGATGACCATCGCATTACAAATGCGATGCTCTAACCTCTGAGCTAAGCGGGCTCACATAACAGAAATAGTGCATAGGAATTCGGTAAACTACCGGAATCTTAACTATATAATAATTAATATTAATAGAATGAAGAATCGAATTCTATTCCATTAAAAATGATTAATTAATATCATAAGAATATTCTTATATATTAGAATATAACTATAACTATATAGAATTTTTATTGAAAATTCGAGTGATTTATATTATCATTCTATTAATTCTTATTATATTTTCTATTATTATTAGATTAGAAATTTTATTATTAGAAATTTCTATTTCTTTGATTTCGAATTTTTTTTCTTTAAATGCAAAATATTACATTTGAAATAATTATATATAACTATATCCATATTAGTTATAGCAGATTCTATTAATTCTAAATTCTATTAGATTAGAGCGGATCGGTCCTAAGGAAAGGATAAGATAAGAATGCAATTCAGATCATAATGAGACATTCCTCTGGTTTCATTCGGAAAGGGAGGAGATAGGACGAAAAAAAAAAAAGAAGAATGAATATCGACCGTTCCAGTATTCCCAATCGCGCGGGAAAAATGAGAGGGAGAGAGACATGTATATGTGGGATATATCCATCCATATTGAATTGCAGATACATCAATGATAGAATCATTTCCGATTGGACCAAATACTGGCCCACCGATAGAGATGAAAGAAGATGGGTAAGAAATAGGAGCAGACACTTTTTCGATATAGGAATCGGTATCTAATGAATTCAAGGGTTCCAACATAAGAGGGGGGATCACAATGAGATCTCGGCCTCATAAGGGGGATATGGCGAAATTGGTAGACGCTACGGACTTGATTGGATTGAGCCTTGGTATGGAAACCTACTAAGTGGTAACTTCCAAATTCAGAGAAACCCTGGAATTAAAAATGGGTAATCCTGAGCCAAATCCTGTGTTCAAAAAACAAGGGTTCAGAAAGCGAGAATCAAAAAAGGATAGGTGCAGAGACTCAATGGAAGCTGTTCTAACAAATGGAGTTGACTGCATTGGTAGAGGAATCGAATCCTTCTATCGAAACTACAGAAAAGATGACCCTGTATACGTACGTATACATACTGAAATATCAAATAATTAATCACGACTCGAATCCTTATTTTTTT